GAATGAGATGGATCTTTGTTTTCCTAACCATTCTTTTTAGTCCCGATACCGATAAGGAAAAGGGTTATTTATAACAAAGTTTTTGTGTTGTTGATTCCTAGGTGTAGTGCTTTTTCCCCGATGCCATCTATTGGTACTAAGTGAAGTAGTAATGACCTCCAATACAGAACCTATAGATGTAACCTTTCGCTCAATACTAAAATTGATAATTGAAGCATCTAAGGCTGCATCAATCGAGGATACACGACAGAAGGAATTGCTCTATCTTTAAACTTCACCTTCACCAAGCGTAGGTTTCTTTCACTAATTTGTTTTTTTTTTCTATTCCTAACTACGTTCTTTTTCTCGTAAAACTGAGGGGTAAAAAAAAACAAGAAAAAATCAAATCGCACCATCTCTGTAATAGGTAAATGCCTTTTTTTCTCCTGAAGTTGTCGGAATTATTCGTAATAAAATATTGGCTACAATTGAAGAGGTCTTATCAATAAAATTTCCATTTATTCGAGATCTAGGCATAATTAGCAATTCATTCTATAATTCTTCTCATCCCCCTTCGGGGAAAACGATCCCACAAAAAAGGGAATTGTACAGTACAAAATAACATAAAAACAGACTAATTGGAAAAAATGTGGTTTCCCCCTTTTGGACAAAGATGAAATGAAATAGTTGAATCAGATTAGATTTCATTCTAATTTCGTAGTATACCAATGACTATTACTATTTCATCTAAGTTGAATAACCAAGTTTCCTATGGATTTTGATAACTCGAGAAGTTTTGATTTGGTTATGATCCAAAAAGGAAAAGAATGGAATAATCATTCCATGATGAAATAAAATTCAAATATTCAAATAAAGTAACCATCCTTTTTGTTTGCATAACATGTATGTGCCACACCATACAATTGAAATAGAAAGATTCGTCGGACAATTCATGAATTCCATGGGTTAGCTGATGAAAGAAGTTGTTTTTGATAAATATGAAATTGGAAAAGCAATTTCTTCTTATGGAACCATCGGGCGGTCATACATGTACTACAATTAAGATGAAGGACTCGCTATTCATTCGGGTTTTGGTCAAGAATAACATTCTGTAGGAGAGATGGCCGAGCGGTTCAAGGCGTAGCATTGGAACTGCTATGTAGACTTTTGTTTACCGAGGGTTCGAATCCCTCTCTCTCCGTTTCTTTTCATTCATCAACGTTACCAACTACAATGTATTAAATAAAATAAGAATTGATATCATTATTCTAATGATAAGACCCTTATTTAATAGACATTCTCTATCCCTGTGATAGGTAAAATACAAATAGAGATATCGTATTGATATTGAAAAAAAGAAAAAGAATCCTATTGCCGATCCTTTTTTAATACATGAATAAGACAGGGCACGAGGTGCTCTATTTACTTCAGCGAAAGGAGTCAAAATTGGTATGAACCTTGCTTTTTTATTTTCATTAGAATCAAGTCTGACGGGAATAATATTCTACGACCAACAACTCATTTATTTTAAGACCAATCCATTTACTATCTATTATTTGATTGACAAATCCTTTATATTGTAAGGAGTCAATAGTCAAATGGTTTGGGAATTCCCCGTGGGGGGATGAAACAAGATAATTTTGAATCAGAGCTTTCGATCTTTCTTTATCCTTCGTAGTAATAATATCTCGGGGTTTGCAACGATAACTTGGTATATCTACTATACGACCATTAACTAAAATGTGTCTATGGTTAACTAATTGTCTGGCTCCAGGAATGGTCGAAGCCATACCTAATCGAAAAAGGATGTTATCCAAACGCATCTCAAGTAGTTGTAGTAAAACCTGGCCTGTTGACCCTTTGGCTTTTCCAGCAATATGCACATATTTAAGTAATTGTCGCTCTGTCAGACCATAATGAAAACGCAATTTCTGTTTCTCTTCTAAACGAATACGATATTGTGATCTTTTTCCAGAGCGCAATTGGGTTTGAAGATCACTTCTGGATCTGGGTCTTTTACTAGTTAGTCCCGGTAAAGCCCCCAGCCGGCGTATTTTTTTGAAACGAGGTCCTCGGTAACGAGACATATAAAGGCTCCTTTTTGATTCACTTTTATTTGAAAAAAAAAAATATATAAATTCAGACTGAACTAAAGGATCAGCAAAGCAAAACTCAATTTACTAAAGTCCTACAAAACAGAATAAAAGAAATTTTATCAATATTCGGATTTTTTGTATATATAGGAAATTAAAGCGAAGGTTACATTTTCCAATTTCTTCTGTAGAGATCTAATTGTTCTAGTCAACTTTTTTATTCATAGCTATAGCTGCAAGTTACCATGACATAATAGATCGGTGACCCAACATTTAGAGAAAGCGAGAGTAGAGATTTTCAATCATGGAAAGAAAAAAATTGATTAAATAAAAAGAGCCGGCTATCGGAATCGAACCGATGACCATCGCATTACAAATGCGATGCTCTAACCTCTGAGCTAAGCGGGCGGATATAAGAGCAATAGTGTATAGGAATACAGGAAACTATCGGATCTTGGCTATTACCTAGTGATTCTTCTTCTTTTTTGAATTTATTGATTATTTCAATTCCTTATATTTATTAGTTATATATTTGAGATTCTATTTAGAAAATAGAAAAGAAAACTATTTAGATATAGATAAATTAGATATCTAAATAGAAATTAAATTTCATATTCATATATATGTGAATATAAAATATCAATATATCAATGAAATTAGGATTTGAAATGAAAAAAAAGAATGAATATCGACCGTTCCACTATTCCAAACTGCACTGTAAAAATTAAGGAGGAGGAAAGGCACATATATATGTGGGATATATCTATCCATATTGAATTGCGGATACATCAATGATAGAATCAATTTCGTATTGAAACAAATAGGGTTCATCCAATAGAGATGAAATGATAGAATATAGAATAGGGGGTGGCAAAAAAAGAAAATAGCAGCATACACTTTTTCGATATAGGAATCATTACCTAATGAATTCAATAGTGCCAAGATAAATTATAAATGAAAGAGGTGGATGAAATTACCCTTGTCTCAAAAGAAAGGGGATATGGCGAAATTGGTAGACGCTACGGACTTGATTGGATTGAGCCTTGGTATGGAAACCTGCTAAGTGGTAACTTCCAAATTCAGAGAAACCCTGGAACTAAAAATGGGCAATCCTGAGCCAAATCTTTGTTTTGAGAGAAAAGATGGAAAATGAGAATAAAAGGGATAGGTGCAGAGACTCAATGGAAGCTGTTCTAACGAATGAAATTGACTACGTTACGTTAGTAGCTAAAATCCTTCTATTGAAATGACAGAAAGGATAACCTTATATACCTAATACGTACGTATACATACTTACATAGCTCTATATATGAAAATAGAAATTTTCTATTTCTATTATAATCTTCTATTTCTATTATATATTAATTAGAATGATAGAGATCAAAAAATATATGAAAAATTGAAGAGTTATTGTGAATCAATTCCAATTGAAGTTGAAAAAAGAATCGAATTCAAATATTCAGTGATCAAATGATTCATTCCAGAGTTTGATAGATCTTTTGAAGATTAATTGGACGAGAATAAAGAGAGAGTCCCATTTTACATGTCAATACCGACAACAATGAAATTTATAGTAAGAGGAAAATCCGTCGAATTTTTAAATCGTGAGGGTTCAAGTCCCTCTATCCCCAATAAAAAGCCCATTTTACTTCCTCACCCTCTTTCTTTTTTTTTTCATCAGTGGTTTAGTTTAAACAAAATGAAATATCTTTCTCATTTCATTCACTCTGTTCTTTCACAAATGGATCCGAATCAAAATCCTCGTATCTTCTTCCAATCCAATCTCATTTGTTTTGTATAGTACGATATGAACATATATATGTTCAAGGAATTTCCGTTATTGAATCATTCATAGTCCATATCTTTTTCCTGACATTTACAAAGAATGTCTTCTTTTTGAATATCTAAGAAATTCAGGGGCTAGGTCCAATTTGTTAAGATTTTATTTTTTAATTCTTTTCATTGACATAGATATAAGTACTCTGCTAGGATGATGCACGGGAAATGGTCGGGATAGCTCAGTTGGTAGAGCAGAGGACTGAAAATCCTCGTGTCACCAGTTCAAATCTGGTTCCTGACACATGAATAATGTATCGGATAGATATTCATACCTCATACAAATGAAATTAATTCATTTGGACGAGATATTCTTTTCTTTCAAATTTCATATTTTTTTGTCACTCTTGCTCAAGTTACTTTCTGAGGTCCCCACTAAGTGATGTGCGAGGTACAAAGTTCATGGTGCAGAATCATCCTATTGTGCTCATACGAAATGTATATTATATGATATCTTCCCAATTAGGGAATAGCAATGAGAGCCTCTTTTTCTTTTTTTATTTTAGACCCTCCACAATACGAATGAAAGTCCAGTTACTCTGTTTCATCTAGAAGGGGAATGCCAAGATGCTCATTGATTGATAAAAAACCCCTTTTTTATCAATCAATGAGCATCTTGAATTTCATAGAAATTGGGCGTAATATAGTCTTTACGTAAGGGCCAGCCTATCCAACTTTCAGGCATCAAGATACGTTTAAGGCGAGGATGATTCTCATAAGAAATTCCCAACATATCATAAGATTCCCGTTCCTGAAAATCAGCACTTCTCCAAATCCAGAAAACTGACGGGGTTTGAGGATTACTCCTGGGAGCAAATATTTTTATGCATACCTCTTCTGGTTTATCTATACCATACCGTATTTTCGTAAGGTGATAAACACTAGCTAAAAATCCGCCTGGTGCTACATCATAGGCACACTGGGAGCGTAAATAATTGTAACCATATACATATGAAATGACAGCAATGGAATCCCAATCCTCGGTTTTTATTTGTAAAGTCTCTATTCCTCGGCAATCAAAGCCTAAAGATCTATGAATTAGCTCATGCTTGACTAGCCAATCAGATAAACGAACCTGCATCTTCTTCATTT